ATATGGGATTTCCAAAAATATTAATTGAAAGCCGACCCCGAGGAATCGAAGAATTACAGATGAATTTACAAAAAGAATTTAATTCTGTAAATAGAAAACTTAACATTGCTATCACACGAATTGAAAAGCCTTATGGAAACCCTAATATTCTTGCAGAATTTATAGCCGGCCAATTAAAAAATCGAGTTTCTTTTCGCAAAGCAATGAAAAAGGCTATAGAATTAACTGAACAAGCAGATACAAAAGGAATTCAAGTGCAAATTGCAGGACGTATTGACGGAAAAGAAATTGCGCGTGTTGAATGGATCAGAGAGGGTAGGGTTCCACTACAAACCATTCGAGCTAAAATTGATTATTGTTCCTATACAGTTCGAACGATCTATGGGGTATTAGGCATCAAAATTTGGATATTTATAGACGGGGAATAATAAACCTTTATTTGCCTTTCCATTCTATCCAGCGATGGAACAAAAAATGATAAATTCGTTTCTTCTTTTTCTGTTCAATAAAAAAAAAATGAAAAATTATAATTCTTTATAATTCTATAGGGTTGAATAAAAATTCAATTAATCTTTTGATAAAATTGCTATGCTTAGTGTGTGACTCGTTGGTTTTTTGAGGGTTAGTATAAAAAACCAGCCCCATAGTATAAACAAATAACTATAGAAGTAATAACCAACTCATCACTTCGTATTATCTGGATCCAAAGAACCAGTCAAGATATGATATATTGTTCATATTGTTGTAGCAACTGAAATCTTTTTTTATTAAAAAATCTGCTTATAAGTTGTCAATCGAAATAAAAAAATAAAGGGTATGGATAAATGGAAGGATGAGAGAAAGAAAGAAAAAGAATATTGATGATATATAATTCCAATATGTAAGGTCTATGAGTCATCTCAGAAAAAAGCTGTGTAATAAAGCATCAATACGGATTGATCATTAAATGGATCTACTCATCGAACAAAAAATAAAGAGCTTCGAGCCAATAAAGACTAAGAATATTGACTCAAGAACTAATAGCTCCATTGTAGAATTGAGACCTAACCATAAAGTAAGAAGCGATGGGAACGATGGAACCTGTGAATTCAAAAGATTCTAGTGAAAATGAATTCGAATGATTCATTGATCGGGATGGCGGAACCGACCAAAGACCAATTTATCTATTCGGAAAAGTTATGAACTAATGATAGAACTGAAATATAAATTGAAAGAGTAAATATTCGCCCGCGAAAACTTTATTTTCTTGGATTGCTAAATTTGGGTGAATCCAATACGATAAAGAGTAAAACAAAAGAAAGATTCGTTTTAACATTCTAAAAACCATATATATAAATATAAGAAAAAAATAGTTATTTAATATATTTAGTTATCTATACAAACAAGATATACAAATTAATAATAGATTTGATCTAGATTAAATGAAATCCATGATTCAGTATATTATCTATTAAATACATGTATATCTTAATTCAAATTATATTATATCTGAATTCAAAATCTTTAATTTGAATTCATTTTATTCGCGAGGAGCTGGATGAGAAGAAACTCTCACGTCCGGTTCTGTAGTAGAGATGGAATTCAAAACAAACCATCAACTATAACCCCAAAAGAACCAGATTCCGTAAACAACATAGAGGAAGAATGAAGGGAATATCTTATCGAGGTAATCATATTTGTTTTGGTAAATACGCTCTTCAGGCACTTGAACCCGCTTGGATCACATCTAGACAAATAGAAGCAGGTCGACGAGCAATGACACGAAATGCACGTCGTGGTGGAAAAATATGGGTCCGTATATTTCCAGATAAACCAGTTACAGTAAGACCCGCAGAAACACGTATGGGTTCAGGTAAAGGCTCTCCCGAATATTGGGTAGCTGTTGTTAAACCAGGTCGAATCCTTTATGAAATGGGTGGAGTAACAGAAAATATAGCTAGAAGGGCTATTTCAATAGCAGCGTCCAAAATGCCTATACGAGCTCAATTCATCATTTCGGGATAAAAAAGAAATAAGCCTTGGGTAAAAAAAAATAGCGGGTGCAGGTTTCTTTTTTTGGACAAACAATATTTCTTTTTTTCTTCGACCTTTGTATTGTAAAAAACAGATAAAAAAAAATGATATGATTCAACCTCAGACCCATTTGAATGTAGCAGATAACAGCGGGGCTCGAGAATTGATGTGTATTCGAATCATAGGAGCTAGCAATCGTCGATATGCTCATATTGGTGACGTTATTGTTGCTGTGATCAAAGACGCAGTCCCAAACATGCCTCTAGAAAGATCAGAAGTGGTCAGAGCTGTAATTGTCCGTACTTGTAAAGAACTTAAACGTGACAACGGTATGATAATACGATATGATGACAATGCTGCAGTTGTGATTGATCAAGAAGGAAATCCAAAAGGAACTCGAGTTTTTGGTGCGATTGCCCGAGAATTGAGACAGTTCAATTTTACTAAAATAGTTTCATTAGCTCCCGAGGTATTATAAAATGAGACC